TCTTTCATCGAACAGGCTCTACTACTCGTATTTATTATTAGACGATTAACCAATTCCTTAAAATGAAAAAGAAAGGGAGGGGTAACTGTCTTTACAACCAAGAAAGGGAAATTTATAGATCTCGCATTTACTTAAATTGTGGAAATATGATAATCTCTTTCATTGTAAGAATTTTCGACGAAATACAGCATCATTTTATATCATAGAGGTCAAGGAAGAAAGAAATTCTTTAGCACTTCCTTTTGATGAATAACCGTAAAGAAGTACTTTATTTCGTTTTGATAAGGTAGGTATTTTCTTTAAGGAATGAATATTATTCAGATTTTGAGACGAAAGAACTCCTTTTCTATCAAAATATCCAATATTTCGAAAAAATTCCAATGATTCCTCATAGACAAGAATAATGGAGAAAAATATATTGTGATGATCAAAAAAATGAGTGGAAAAACAAGACAGAGATGGGCCAGTTATCATTATTTAAAAAACTAAAAATGGGTTAGTAAAGAACACAAACGAAAGGAAAAAACTGTAAAGGGTTGATTGACAAAACAAAAAGGATTCTTTCGTTTTTTTCCTTACTGCTGAGAAAGCATTCGTTTTTCAGCCCCCAGTTCCTTTTCTCAAAAGACTAATAATGGGTACGCGCAAGAAATAGGCCAATTCCGCGGCAATTTATCGTGTAGTCAAATTCTTATCAGTACGGGTCAACGAAATAGATCCATGGCTTCTGATGTCCATATAAAGGACACGACGAGCATAAATACCCTCTTTAACTTATATTCTAACGGATTGAATATCTTTTATTATTAAGGAATCAGAGAACTATGTGACTATTTTGTCCAGGAAATCCCCAACGAAAAATACACACTTTTCCTTCCCTTCTATCGAATCGATCATAACCACTACCTACATTCCAGGAAATTGTGCACCACAATCACAATATAGGAACTAAAAAAGAGACCCGCGATCCCATAGAAAGAACGATCCCTTGCGGAAAAAAATATTTGCTGAGACGGAACAAAAGATATCAAATTTCTACCAAACCAAGATAACTGGAAGTTCCAACCAATAAGAACGCTAATGAACCCCCAAAAACGATAAAGGCCTAGCAAAAATGACTTAGTTTTTGAGACCCCGTTATAAGTTCTATCCATATATGTTCTGATCACCAACTCATACTTGATCTGATTGCATTTTATTGGAATTGAGAGAATACCACAAATTATTTTACTTTAATTTTGTTTCCAAAGGAACTTTCATCAACTAGCACTAGTTTGATGTGAACCCTTAGGGGTAATTCATAAAATTGGTTAGATCTAAACTAATAACATACCCTTCATAGGATCCCAATATAAAATAATGTATATTGGGATACACCAACTTTTCATTTTAGACATCCGGTGATCCTGATCTACCTGATCTATTTGAAACTAGCTAGAATTCATTTACCCATAGATCATTTCCTGCAGACATAAGAACTTTTTCCTTTATGTTCGGCGGAAATCACACGTTACACCATATTTCTCGAAATAAATCTCTGTGTTATGCTATAAGTCTAAGTTTCAAAAAAACAGATGAGGTTGGTCCCCTCAGATCTAAACAAGATTTTTTTTTGAACATGAAGAAATAAAGAAGCCATTGCAATTTCCGGAAATACTAGACCTACTAAAGCTAAAGGCACAAAAACAGCGGGAAATTTGAAAATATTTACTTAACTAAATATTCAAATTAAGATATATTAGATATATACGTATCTACATAACCTAAGTTATAAGTGAATATATAAAATAAGTCCAAGGAATATAGAATTAAATAAATGGACTTATTCGTCTATCTACATGAAAGATATGTATGATAATCTACTTTCTTATTTTTCTTCATTTCTTTGTCTTTTGTTCTTGTCTTCTAAATTTATAATTTAATTAAAGAAAGAGTTTCTTACAAACTATCAAAGATTTGTTAGAATGCGATACAACCGGGATTTTTATTTTGAATAAAATGGGTTTTCGGGAGATGGAGAAAGATACAAACCTGTATATCTATCTTTTCTATATTTTAATTTGATTATATACGTAAGACGAAATGCGGTTTATTTGCCTACATTCACAAAAGGAAGAACTCGCGCTTTTATCTTGTTGATGATTTCTTAATCTTAATTAGTAATCAGGAATCTAGGTAAAAGGAGTTATCCACTTGTTTGCTACAAAAAAAAGAATTGAACTTAGTGCACTTTGACTGAATTGGAATTTAAAGGAAAGAAGGCGTGAAGCTTAAATAACTCACTCAGAACGCTTTTTAAAAGATTACGCGGTATGATTAGGTCGAATAAACCCTTCTGGAATAAATATTCAGCCGCTTGTGAACCTTCGGGTACTGTTTTCTTCAATGTTTGTTCAATTACTCTTTTACCCGCAAATGCAATGTAGGAATTTGGTTCCGCAATAATGATATCTCCCAACATACCAAAACTCGCTGTTACCCCACCAGTAGTAGGCGATGT